TCGGGTTTTGGAGACCCACGTTCTACCGAACTGAACTAAGAGCGCTTTATTATCACAAAGAATATTTTGTAACCCCAATACGTCTTGGATATATACTATCAAAAAATTAAAGATTTTTTATGTATCCACTTTTCTTTTAATCGATCTCCCCTGTTACTGTTCAGAAGATAAGTAATAGGTAGGGATGACAGGATTCGAACCCGTGACATTTTGTACCCAAAACAAACGCGCTACCAAGCTGCGCTACATCCCTTTCAATTGGTCTACAGTGTCATTGTAGAGAATCCTTTTTTTGTTTTCCATATTTTTATTTCTTCCATTGATATACACAAATATCTTGTCATTTCTTCTTTTTGGTCTCATATAACATATATTTATATTCAAAATAGTATATAGTAACGGACTTCTATTATATATTATTTATATTATATTTATTATATTTTAAAGTATGAAATAAATATGGGACCCTATAAAAAATAATGACTATTTTTCGAGAATTTCTGGCCTAAAGGGGCATGCTTGTTTCTTTTAAGATTAAGAAAAATATGATCTATTTTGTACATTTCAACTTGAATTAGGGATTCCGCGTACAAATAAAAGCGGTCAGTCATTAAGTACATATACACATCTGGTTATATATGTATTAGCATTATGTATTAGAAATAATAAAGAAGGAGGAGAATTTAAAATGCGAGATCTAAAAACATATCTCTCTGTGGCACCGGTAGTAAGTACTCTATGGTTCGGATCTTTAGCAGGTTTATTGATAGAGATCAATCGTTTTTTTCCGGATGCGTTGATATTCCCCTTTTTTTAATTCTAGTTATTGATATAGTAGGGGGGGGAGAGGATTAGAGATAGAATCAAATATCTGTAACTAAACCCCTCCCTTCTTTTTTTCGAATATACGTTAGAAAAACAAAAAGGGGATTCCCCCTCGGTGAAACTAGTAACTCGGGCCGAGCTCAAATTTAAATAAAATTAATAAAAAATAGAGTGAAATGTTATGATTGGGGCAACAATATCATACAAGATACTTAAATAAAAATGAAATGTTGTTCGGAAATTTAAAATTATAAATCTAGTAATGTAATATAGTTAGAAATCATTATATTACTTACTTATTAATATATTGATTTATTGCAACGAAATCTTTCTTTCATAATTAGATTTCGAGTTACCTGTTTTTTTGTTCCTTTCTTCTTCCTCATTTCGGATCGGAAATTTAAAGAATTGAATGAATCAAAAACTAAAGGAGGCTCATGGCCAAGGGTAAAGATGTCCGAGTAACGGTGATTTTGGAATGTACCAGTTGTGTTCGAAATCGTCTTAATAAGGAATCAACGGGCATTTCCAGATATATTACTCAAAAGAATCGACATAATACGCCTAGTCGATTGGAGTTGAGAAAATTCTGTCCCTGTTGTTATAAACATACGATTCACGGGGAGATAAAGAAATAGATTTAACCGGTCACTCGTGTGTCGGTCTTCCGTTCTAAGGAAGATCAAAAATGACATATTAGATATATCTAATATATATTAATTTAAATATAAACAAACCAAATCCTATTTCGATCAGATCAACCGTGATGGAGAATTAAGAAATAGGATAGGATAAGGAATAAACAAACCATGGATAAATCCAAGCGAATCTTTCTTAAATCCAAGCGATCTTTTCGTAGGCGTTTGCCTCCGATCCAATCGGGGGATCGAATTGATTATAGAAACATGAGTTTAATTAGTCGATTTATTAGCGAACAAGGAAAAATATTATCTAGACGGGTGAATCGATTGACCTTAAAACAACAACGATTAATTACTATTGCTATAAAACAAGCTCGTATTTTATCTCCGTTACCTTTTCTTAATAATGAGAAACAATTTGAAAGAAGCGAGTCAACCGCTAGAACTCCAGGTCTTAGAACCAGAAAAAAATAGGCTTACTCTTGAATGGAATCAAAAAAATTCCAATCCAAACTCAAATGCGGATTGACGCTTTTTTTTCTAAAAATAGAAAATACAGATTTGATTGTCGTGTCGTTTGAAAAAAAAATTGGGGAAGAATAAGAAATATTTTTTATTGAACGTGTTTCTTCATTTTCATTTTGACGACGTTTTCATATTTTATCATACTAATTTCTACTCTACCTTCCCAGAGTTCATTCTACAGGGAACTCCATTTAAAACATTCCAACAGATTCCTTTCACTCTCTTTATTTTACTTTATTTTATGATCTCATTGGAAATCATATAAAGACAACTCTTATTTAATATAGCTATTTGTGCAAGTATTTTACGATTAAGAAGCAACTGTTTCTTGTACAGATTGTGTATTAATTTACAATAACTAAAGTATACTTTATTATCTCGAATTACTGCATTTATACGAGTGATCCACAACCGACGAAAATCTCTCTTTTGTCTACTCCTATCCCGATGAGCCGAAACCAAAGCTCTTATTTTCTGTTGAGTAATAGTCCGAGTAAGTCTTGAATGAGCCCCTCGAAAAGTTGATGCAAATAAACGGATTTTTGTTCTACGTCTTCGAGCTATATACCCTCGTTTAATTCTGGTCATTGAATAAATGAAACTTTGATGAATAACTAATTGATTTCCTTTCTTTCAGTTATTCCCTTCCCGTGTCCTAGTCTATTAATAACAAAACGGATTCTTCCAATGTATAAAATAAAAATTCCAATGGCTTTTGCTACTCTAACCTTCCCGACCACGATTTATTTTTAGGCATTTCGCCTAGAAATAAAAATTGTATTGATACTAAGTATCAAAAACACATAGTAAATAATAAATAAAAATGGATTCTAGTGGGTTCCGTCGTTTCTATGGTTACTTCTTAAACGGTGAGGTCCTCTCTATACACCGGAGCCCTTCCTTCATTTAATCAATGTTATTGTTAACTTGTACAGTTCACACTCTTTGGCTCTACCCAAAATTATCTAGTACTAGATCTTTCACAACGAGATCCATTTATACAGTAACGGTATTTAATTATGAAGATTTGCTGAGTAGCTGACCCTGTTAGTCCGTTCTTGCAAGAATAAAGCCTAAAATTTTGACCTTTTTAAAAAAAATTTCCCCCGCTTAATGAATACCATTTGCTATTAATGGGGAATCCTTTCTCATCTTATCTTAAATTTTAAATTGAGGTGATTGGATTTGCACCAACGGGAACCATACATTTGATACCCCAATCGAAGGATAGATTTTTTTTTAAGCTATTGAATATTCAATGGAGTTCGTCCATTCTATCCTACTCACTGGTACGGATCGGTGATACTGGATCAAGTGTTTTCTCCTAGTCCACGGTCTGAACGAGTCGCACATACACCCTAGTACATGTTCCTCGTCGCTGAGGACATCCTCCAAGAGCGGGGGATTTCGTGACATTTCTGATTGGCTGTCTTGTATTTCTAATAAGTTGTTTAATAGTTGGCATGTTGAATCATATAGATAATGGGCTGGTTTAGATCGATCTTAACCGGATACTTAGGAATTCTTTTTTTTTTTTTTCTATATTTTTAATTTCTATATTAAGAAATTTATAAATAGACTAGTAAATTCGGTAAGAAGATAAAATACCAAATCACGAATTCATGTGAAATCCTTGTTCTTTTTCTTTTTTATTCAGTTGCTACAAGATCAACAATTCCATGAGCTTGGGCTTCTGTTGCTGACATAAAAACATCTCTTTCCATGTCTTCGGATACAACCCATAAGGGTTTGCCTGTCCTTTGTGCATAAACCCTTGTGATGGTTTCGCGCAGCTTCAGCAGCTCTTCCGCTTCCAGGACAAATTCTCCCGTCTGTGCCTCATAAAAAGAACTAGCAGGTTGATGGATCATTACCCTGATGATATAATATATGATATAACACAAAAAATGTTTCTTCTATCTCTCATGATGAAAGTGAAAGGTGAATAGATAAAGAATAATAAAAATCAAAAAAGATATAATTGAACAACCGTACAGGCATCTTTTGCGCATTGCATACGGCTCTATAATGGAATTCGCCTTTTTTTTACCTTACTTACATTGAAGAAATATAAAATAAATGATAGAGTCTATCAGACTCAGGTTGGTAAATGATCCAATAACCACCCTTCTTTTTGTAGTAGTTCAAAAATCCTATAAAAATACTATGATGGTTCCGTTGCTTTATATATTTATTTCGTCTGTTATTTAGCAATCCCAAAGTTTCTTTTTTTTTTTTTTTCAAATAAAAAAACAAGATTTATTTTCATATTCTTTCATAACCTAAATATTGTTAGCCCCCTGGTGTGAAAACAAAAAAGTTTGTGACGCTGAAATAGGCCTCCCGATAGATTGACTAAAATTGAAAATGCCTTTTTATCTCATACTACTCTTTCGATACGTAATCTAAGGGTTTAAAAAACATTTCTCATATCGAATTCGAAGTGCCATGCTATTATTACTTAATATTCATATTTCATATAGAGCGAAGGCATAGTTGTCTTTTTTCTCTCAAATCAAATAAAAAACTCATTGGCGCCGAGCGTGAGGGAATGCTAGACGTTTGGTAATTTCCCCTCCGACAAGAATAAAAGATCCCATCGAAGCGGCTAATCCCATGCATACTGTCTGTATATCGGGTCGCACAAATTGCATAGTATCATAAATAGCTACTCCGGGTATTACCCACCCGCCAGGAGAGTTTATAAACAAATACAGATCTTTGGTCTCATCCTCTATGCTGAGATATACCATAAGACCAATAAGTTGATTCGAGATCTCGTTATCAACCCCTTGGCCTAAAAAAAGCAATCTTTCTCGATAAAGTCGGTTGGTTGGGATAAAATGGTATCCCTTAGAAACCGTACATGCACCTTTTGATGCATACGGTTCAACAAAAATAATGAAAAAAAGGAATCAATGTGTAGATTCTAGCTTTTTTTTCATAACAGGTTTTTTAACTTATACAATAAAATGGACTTTTCTTTCATTTTTTAAGAAAGATGAGTTTTGGCCTGTTTTGTTTATCTAAAAAAATTGCTAAGCTTATCTGACTAACTTTTCATTGATGTATTGTTTCATCGAGATACAATCTAAATCGCGATGTAATTTTCTTGTTCCTGACTGGGCTTCTTCAATTTTTTTTAGGTTTATGCTCTACTCCGAGTAAAGATCCGCCCGATTTGGATTTGTACATATAGGACAAACGCACCAATACCACGTCCTTTTGCTACGACTTACCTATTTATTTATTTTTTTCTCAATTTATTTCATGTCTTCCCACAAATATTCAACGCATTCATCATATTATTCGATTGATTAACAGTTTGAGATCGCTTTTATTTCTAAATATCTAAATAAATCGAAATAATTAAAATATGATATTAAGTCGTAATCATAAATAGATTTATTACCAATTGGTTTTTTTCTAAACGGAGCCTGATCCTTCATTTGATTGGTCTAACCAAGCCAACCATAAATTATTCTAATTGAAAATATTAATCCGTATACCCTCCCTAAAAAACGGACCTAATTGCACTTCACGCTCCAAATTTTTGATAATTGAATCAATCTTTCTCGGGCGAAAGAGGGGATATCTCGATCGGGGAAGAGAACGGGGAAATACCGTATGCCCAATATATCTGACAAGTCGCACTATACGTCAATCCACACTGCATCCTCCTCTCCAGGACTTCGAAAGGGTACTCTTGGAACACCAATAGGCATTAAATAAAAGAAAAATTAAGTACTATATCTCACTTTGATGTGAAAGCGTAACAAATGGGTTTAGTGGCCTAATACTATATGATTTTATTATCCTATTTTATCCATAGATTGACTAAGTTCATAAAAAAAGAAAACAAAATGAATAAAGGAAAATTCTTACAAATGAGTCCTTTGAATGATGAACAAATACATATACATTCACTCATATAAAATGGTATCAACCCCCTTACCATTGCGTATTATTACTTATCGGGTATAGAATAGATCTGCTTCTTTTTGTTCCTATGAACAAAATAGTTTCATTATTACTAAAAGTAATTATTACGAAAAGCATCAAACAAATATTAATCCTTTCCCCGAGAGAATCCCCTAAAAAAGGGGGTCCAGAGCATAGCTTTTTCCAATGCAATAAAGTTACATTGTGTCTATTTTTCGTTGATAAAGGGGTATTTCCATGGGTTTGCCTTGGTATCGTGTTCATACCGTCGTATTGAATGATCCCGGTCGTTTGATTTCTGTCCATATAATGCATACAGCTCTGGTTGCTGGTTGGGCCGGTTCGATGGCTCTATACGAATTAGCCGTTTTTGATCCCTCTGATCCTGTTCTTGATCCAATGTGGAGACAGGGTATGTTCGTTATACCCTTCATGACTCGTTTAGGAATAACGAATTCGTGGGGCGGTTGGAGTATCACAGGGGGGACTGTAAGCAATCCGGGTATTTGGAGTTACGAAGGTGTGGCCGGGGCACATATTGTGTTTTCTGGCTTGTGTTTTTTGGCAGCTATCTGGCATTGGGTGTATTGGGATCTAGCAATATTTACTGATGAACGTACAGGAAAACCCTCTTTGGATTTGCCTAAGATCTTTGGAATTCATTTATTTCTCTCAGGGGTGGCTTGCTTTGGTTTTGGTGCATTTCATGTAACAGGATTGTATGGTCCTGGAATATGGGTGTCCGATCCTTATGGACTAACCGGAAGGGTACAGGCCGTAAATCCAGCGTGGGGTGTGGAGGGTTTTGATCCTTTTGTTCCGGGAGGAATAGCTTCTCATCATATTGCAGCAGGGACCTTAGGCATATTGGCAGGTCTATTTCATCTTAGTGTTCGTCCACCCCAACGCCTATACAAAGGATTACGTATGGGAAATATTGAAACCGTCCTTTCCAGTAGTATTGCTGCTGTCTTTTTTGCAGCTTTTGTAGTTGCTGGAACTATGTGGTATGGTTCAGCAACTACCCCGATTGAATTGTTTGGTCCCACGCGCTATCAATGGGATCAAGGATACTTCCAACAAGAAATATATAGAAGAATTGGTGCTGGCTTAGCCGAAAATCAAAGTTTATCCGAAGCTTGGTCGAAAATTCCTGAAAAACTGGCTTTTTATGATTACATCGGCAATAATCCGGCAAAAGGGGGATTATTCAGAGCGGGCTCAATGGACAGCGGGGATGGAATAGCTGTTGGGTGGTTAGGACATCCTATCTTTAGAGATAAAGAGGGGCATGAACTTTTTGTACGTCGTATGCCTACGTTTTTTGAAACATTTCCAGTTGTTTTGGTCGATGGGGACGGAATTGTTAGAGCCGATGTTCCTTTTAGAAGGGCCGAATCAAAATATAGTGTCGAACAAGTAGGTGTAACTGTTGAGTTCTATGGCGGCGAACTGAATGGGGTCAGTTATAGCGACCCTGCTACTGTGAAAAAATACGCTAGACGTGCTCAATTGGGTGAAATTTTTGAATTAGATCGTGCTACTTTGAAATCTGATGGTGTTTTTCGTAGCAGTCCAAGGGGTTGGTTTACCTTTGGGCATGCTTCGTTTGCTTTGCTCTTCTTCTTCGGACACATTTGGCATGGTGCTAGAACCTTGTTTAGAGATGTTTTTGCTGGTATTGATCCGGATTTAGATGCTCAAGTGGAATTTGGGGCATTCCAAAAACTTGGAGATCCAACTACAAAAAGACAGGTAGTTTGATACATATTGCTTTGTTACTTTTAGTTTTTATTTTATTTGACTGACATAAGGTTGGGGTACCGGATAAATCTTGATTTGACATTTGACTCGTTGCCCTTTCTTTGATTTTTGTTCTTTCTTTATCCGGGAGACGGTCCAAACTAAACAGATATGGAAGCTATAATTGTAAACCACGATCGAATCTATGGAAGCATTGGTTTATACATTCCTTTTAGTCTCAACTCTAGGAATAATTTTTTTCGCTATCTTTTTTCGCGAACCGCCTAAAGTTCCAACCAAAAAGTAAAAGGGGGAAATGATTTTTCATTATCTCAATTGAAAGTAATGATCCTCCCACTAATGGGAGGATCATTACTTCGACTAGTCCCCGTGTTCCTCGAACGGATCTCTTAGTTGTTGAGAGGGTTGCCCAAACGCAGTATATAAGGCGTACCCAGTAAAACTTACAAGTAAACCAGATAAAAAGATGGCAACTAGGGTTGCTGTTTCCATTATTATATAGTTTTAAGACATTATGTAGTTTTAAGACCACAATGGATCTATGATAAGATCATTTATTTACAACGGAATGGTATACAAAGTCAACAGATCTTAATGAATATAAAATATTATGGCTACACAAACCGTTGAGGGTAGTTCTAGATCTGGCCGCCCAAAACGAACTAGGGCCGGGGGTTTATTGAAACCATTGAATTCAGAATATGGTAAGGTAGCTCCTGGTTGGGGAACTACTCCTTTGATGGGTCTCGCAATGGCTCTATTTGCAGTATTTCTATCTATTATTTTGGAGATTTATAATTCGTCCATTTTACTGGATGGAATTTCAATGAATTAGATTTACAAGAACCATTAACTAGCTTTTTCAATACAAAGTGAAACATTGCATTTAGTTTTCTGGTTTTTATCCCATTCTATTTTGGTAGTTCGACCGTGGAATTTATTTTTTTCTGTATTTCCGGAATATGAGTGTGTGACTTGGTATAATTGATCCTATGGCTAGTACAGAGAATAGATCTGTCATCTTGATAGAGATGGTTTTACTTCGTCGGATATTCATTTTAGTATCTGGAGCACGGAATATATGAAATAGATTACTATTAGAACTATGATTCATACTTAATAGTCAGACCTCGTGGCCGGACTTCAAAATTTTTTTAAAGAGTTAGAAGTTATAAATAGAATTTTTTTTATTTCAAACTTCCGTTTAGACTTATTTTGATCAAAGGACAAAGATTTCTTTTGATTTTTCGTCATTAGATCTAGTCATTGAATAAGTGATGATCCAATGGTTCTTACTCAGGGAATTTTGGGACTTAGTTTGAGAAGGTTTTATTGAATCATCGTGGTTCTAGTATGAATCTGCGGTTTTAATCGATTCATAGGGTCTTAACAAGAGAATTCCTATCAATAAAATCAATAAAAAAACAGCAGTAAAGCCGCAGTACACATAAATAACAACAAAGAAAATAGGTAAATAGAAGATTCAAGAGGCCTATAACGAGCAATATAGAGATGAATGAGCCGACTTGATTTTTTGGCATTATAACCACAAAGAATAGTTTTTGGGTTTTTTATTCTTTCATATCTTAAGAAAAAATGGAATCGTAGAATTAATAAATTTAAAACTTTCTATTCCACACATCCGTTCGAACTATAGTATTGGGGTGTTTCTGTTTGAGCCGTACGAGATGAAATTTTCATATACGGTTCTCGGGGGGGGTCTTCTTGGTTTACCTATCTCAATAAAATCTATGATTGGTTCGAAGAACGTCTTGAGATTCAGGCAATTGCAGATGATATAACTAGTAAATATGTTCCTCCTCACGTCAACATATTTTATTGTCTAGGAGGAATTACGCTTACTTGTTTTTTAGTACAAGTAGCTACGGGGTTTGCTATGACTTTTTATTATCGTCCGACCGTTACAGAGGCTTTTGCTTCTGTTCAATATATAATGACTGAAGCGAACTTTGGTTGGTTAATCCGATCAGTTCATCGATGGTCGGCAAGTATGATGGTCCTAATGATGATTCTACACGTATTTCGTGTATATCTCACTGGGGGTTTTAAAAAACCCCGTGAATTGACGTGGGTTACAGGTGTGGTTCTGGGTGTATTGACCGCATCTTTTGGTGTAACTGGTTATTCCTTACCTTGGGACCAAATTGGTTATTGGGCAGTAAAAATTGTAACGGGCGTGCCTGATGCTATTCCTGTAATAGGATCGCCCCTGGTAGAGTTATTACGCGGAAGTGCTAGTGTGGGACAATCTACTTTGACCCGTTTTTATAGTTTACACACTT